TTTCTTCTCGAGATCTTTTACTTTTTTTTCTCATGTGGGAATTAGAATTAATTCCTGTTTATCTACTTGTATCCATGTGGGGAGGAAAAAAACGTCTGTATTCGGCTACAAAATTTATTTTGTACACGGCAGGGGGTTCTATTTTTCTTTTAATGGGAGTTCTGGGCGTCGGTTTATATAGTTCTACTGAACCAATATTAAATTTTGAAATATTGGCTAATCAATCCTACCCTGTGGCTTTGGAAATATTATTTTATATTGGATTTTTTCTTGCTTTTGCTGTAAAATTACCAATCATACCCCTACATACCTGGTTACCAGATACCCACGGAGAAGCGCATTATAGTACTTGTATGCTTCTAGCCGGAATCTTATTAAAAATGGGAGCGTATGGATTAGTTCGAATCAATATGGAATTATTTCCTCATGCTCATTCTCTATTTTCTCCTTGGTTGATAATAGTGGGCGCAGTACAAATAATCTATGCAGCTTCAACATCTCTTGGTCAACGAAATTTAAAAAAAAGAATAGCCTATTCCTCTGTATCTCATATGGGTTTTATAATTATAGGAATTGGTTCTATTACAGATATGGGACTCAACGGAGCCCTTTTACAAATAATCTCTCATGGATTTATCGGTGCTGCGCTTTTTTTCTTGGCTGGAACAACTTATGATAGAATACGTCTTCTTTATCTTGACGAAATGGGTGGAATAGCTATCCCAATGCCAAAAATGTTCACGATATTTAGTAGCTTTTCGATGGCCTCCCTCGCATTACCAGGTATGAGTGGTTTTGTTGCCGAATTAATAGTCTTTTTTGGACTAATTACTAGTCCAAAATTTCTTTTAATAACAAAAATCTTAATTACTTTTGTAATGGCAATTGGAATTATATTAACCCCTATTTATTTATTATCTATGTTACGCCAGATGTTTTATGGATACAAGATATTTAATGGCCCAAACTTTTATTTTTTTGATTCTGGGCCGCGAGAGTTATTTCTTTCGATCTCCTTTTTTTTACCCGTACTCGGTATTGGTATGTACCCCGATTTCGTTCTTTCACTATCAGTTGAAAAGGTTGAAGTTATCCTATCTAATTCTTTTTTTAGATAGTTTTTTTATTTATAAAAAAATCTTATCATTTACAAAAAGGTTCGTTGTACAATCACAAAAAGAACGCTTTTTCTTCTCTTGTGTTAAGTAAAAAAACTTTGTGTGAACTAGGGAGAGCCCCGTGACTTTGATTCGCGAGGCTCTCCCTAGTTCACACAAAGTTTGATATGGGTTATATGCTTTTCTATTCCTATTGGTAAGTGGTAAGAACTCCTTTTTGAATTTAATTAGATGTTAATGTAAATGAACCATAACTATGTAATCCTATTCCTAATAGATTTACTCCAAAATAGCATATCCAGATTATAAGAAATCCAATAAACGCTACAATTGCTGAATTTGTACCCTTCAATTTTAGATTTGTTTGAGTATGTAAATAAATTGCAAATATGATCCAAGTAATAAAAGCCCAAGTTTCTTTTGGGTCCCAACTCCAATAGGACCCCCATGCTTCATTAGCCCATACTGCTCCAGAAAGAATTCCTATCGTTAAAAAGAGAAATCCTAGACTAATAACCCGATAACTCCAATAATCCAATTGTTGAATCAATTGCGACTTATAATAATTCCTTGGAGAAAAAAAAGAAGTTTTTTTTAAAATATTTTTTCCTTCATTCATGTATTCGACTTTATCAAGGAAAAATGACTTATTTAAATTTAATAAACGATTACTCGTAGAAAAAAATTTTCTATTTTTTCGAACTGTAATGACTAGAAGTGATACTGATAATAATGATCCACATAAAAGGGCCACATATCCCAATATCATCATACTTACGTGCATTATTAACCACTCGGATTGAAGAGCAGGTACTAATATTGTGGATTCGTGTATTTCAGTTAAAAGGCCTGAGGTAGCAAAGCCCTGGGAAAAAATAGCACTTGGACCTATTATTGTGCTTAGAAGATTTTGATTTTTTTTGAAATACGGAACTATATAAATAAAGGAAAAACTCCATGAAAGAAAGATTAACGATTCATATAAATCACTTAGTGGAAAATGTTTCGAATAAATCCAACGAGAAATTAATAATCCTGTTATACAAAAAAAAGTCATTATCATGCCCTTTTCGGATGAATCATATAGTTTTACGATTTCATCGACAAAAAAGGTTATCAAATGAATTGTAATTAGAATTGAAACAGTCGAAAAAGAAATATGAGTTAATATATGCTCTAAAGTTGAAAATATCATAAAAGAGTTCCTTAATTATAAAATCGAAATCGGCAATTGAATTCATTATTCATTATAGGATCTATTTTATTTTTTTAGGAAATGACATGCCGCCACTCGGACTCGAACCGAGATGCTCTAGCACTGCTTCCTAAGAGCAGCGTGTCTACCAATTTCACCATAGCGGCTTGTCTTGACCTCATAATAGCCTATGAATAAGCAATCGTCTAGATTTAAGAATTCAATTGGGTGCAATATTTTTAGAAAAGATTCAAATCAATGAATAAAAATCTGTTCAAATATGTCCTTGAAGGTTCATTATTTTAGTTTAGGTTTTTAGTTTTATTATGTATTTGAGACTCTTCTTTACTTGAACTCTTGTAAAACCAGAAAGTCTTACTATCAATTAAGGGATAGAACCTTTCCCCCAAAAAATATTTTTTAAATTAAGCGTTTTTGATTTATTTAATTTTAAAAAGTGTAACCAAAAAATAAGTTTTATCAATGAACAAAAAAACCTATTTTAGATTATTCAAAATTCACACATATTTATCCATAAAAATTGCACTAAATGTTTTTGCGTGAATTGATGGCCAGAGATATATGGGCTCTATTCTATATAAGAATTTACAGAAAATCCAAAAGTAAGAAAGTTGTGTAAAAAAAAATCTTTTATAGTACAAATAAGTTGCTGGGGGAAATAAGACTCCCATTCTGGAAAGAAAATATACTAAAAAGAAAGTGAGTATCTTGTGTTTTTTTGTTAAAAAAAAAAAGACTTTGTTTCAATTCGGTTTAAAGTAAAACAGAAGAATTCCATTTCCTGTTGACTTAATTCAACAGGAAATGGAATTTGAGAATTTTATTTTTGAAACAGAAGAATTTAATTTTTAAGTCAGGTCAATTTATATTTTTTTAAGGTGTTCTGTTTTATTTCTTAATAACTTATTTTTTAATTTTATTTGTTTGTCGCACAAAAAAACTTTTTGAAATCCCGGTAGAAAGAGATTTCCCTAAAGAAAGTGCTTTTAACGCCGCCCAATAGCCTTTTCTTTTCCAAAAATTTTTACGAATACGCTTTTTTGATGCAGAAGTACGTTTTTTTGGAACTGCCATTTAAATAAAAATTAAGAGATTACTCATTGGTATAGCTGGATGTGAAAGACATCTATTGTTTAAAAAAATCTGCGCTTTTATAGATAATTTTTTTTCTAAAATTCTAAAAGAATGGAATATGAACGATATGATAAAATCGCATAAAATTTTTCTAAAAAATAAAAAACAAGAAGAATATTTAGAATATTTTTAGTAACTTGTCAAAATTTGACTTGCATTTTCAAATTCGAAGGAGACTCATAATTAATCTTTGTCTTTTGTATGATTTGACCAATTGTAACTTCTTGATTTGAATATTTGAAATATTTAGAAGAAATTCAGAAAGAGAAAGAATAAGTAAAAAGAAAGAAAAATTAAAAAATTTTATTTTTTATATTTAAGTTAGGTTAAGCTTAGTGCATATTTTCATTTTTTTATTGACTCCTTTCAAAAGAAGTAAGGTCCGATAAATCGGAAAGAATTAATTACGAATTTCAATTTTTTTATGCAACAGACATATCAATATGGGTGGATTTTACCTTTTGTTCCACTTCCAATTCCTATGTTAATAGGAGTAGGACTTCTTCTTTTTCCGACAGCAACGAAAAATCTTCGTCGTATGTGGGCTTTTCCAAGTATTTTATTGTTAAGTATAGTCATGATTTTTTCAATTAATCTGTCTATTCAACAAATAAATAGCAGTTCTATCCACCAATATGTATGGTCTTGGACACTCGATAATGATTTTTCTTTAGAATTTGGATACTTGATCGATCCACTTACTTCTATTATGTCAATGTTAATCACTACTGTTGGAATCATGGTTCTTATTTATAGTGATAATTATATGGCTCACGATCAAGGATACTTGAGATTTTTTGCTTATATGAGTTTTTTCAGTACTTCCATGTTGGGATTAGTTACTAGTTCAAATTTGATACAAATTTATTTTTTTTGGGAATTAGTTGGAATGTGTTCCTATCTATTAATAGGGTTTTGGTTTACGCGACCTCCTGCAGCAAATGCTTGTCAAAAAGCATTTGTAACTAATCGTGTAGGGGATTTTGGTTTATTATTAGGAATTTTAGGGTTTTATTGTATAACAGGTAGTTTTGAATTTCAGGATTTATTCGAAATACTCAAGAACTTGATTTATAATAATGAAGTCAACTTTTCCTTTGTTATTTTGTGTGCTGCTTTATTATTTACCGGTGCAGTTGCTAAATCTGCACAATTTCCCCTTCATGTGTGGTTACCCGATGCTATGGAGGGACCCACTCCTATTTCGGCTCTTATACACGCTGCTACTATGGTAGCAGCGGGGATTTTTCTTGTAGCTCGCCTTCTCCCTCTTTTCATGGTTATACCCTATATAATGAATTTCATCTCGTTAATAGGCATAATCACACTATTATTAGGAGCTACTTTAGCTCTTGCTCAAAAAGACATTAAAAAGGGTTTAGCCTATTCGACAATGTCTCAATTGGGTTATATGATGTTAGCTCTAGGAATGGGGTCTTATCGAAGTGCTTTATTTCATTTGATTACTCATGCTTATTCCAAAGCATTACTTTTTTTAGGGTCTGGGTCCGTTATTCATTCAATGGAAACTA